TTGAAGTACTACTTCTGCATCCCCCTGACCAAATCCGCCCACATTAGGATTACTCGTTAATGGTTGATCAAGTTTGATGGATTCGCCTTCAGAAACAAGAAGTTCCGGCCCTGGAGGGATAATATCAACCACTTGACGCCCATCCGATGCCTCCACTATGGTTATTTCGTATCCCCCTTTTTCTTTTCGTATAATTTTGCTTACTATACCCGCTGCTGTAGCATTATAAACATTATTGTTACTCTTGCTCCCGTCGGGATAAATCTGACCCCTTCCTCTGTTCCCGCCTACGTATATGGGATATTTTAAGAAGTGAACATCTTTCTTAGTAGCAGGGTCCGGGGAAAGAATAGGAAAGGTGATTTCACTATATTTCTGACCAGGAACAGGACCTATCACAAGAATATTTTTTTTAGTAGGGCGGTAACTTTGAAAAGACAGATTTCCTATCTTTTCTTTAATCTCGGGCGAAATACGATCGGGCGGGGCTAGTTCAAATCCCTCGGGTAAAATAAGAACAGCCCCCACATTTAAAGCTCCTTTTTTACCATTAGCAAGAACTTGTTTCACTTGCAGATCATAGGGAATTCGAACAACTGCTTCAAATACAGTATCCGGAAGTACTGCTTGTGGAACCTCGATATCCACGGGTTTATTAGCTAAATGGCAATTGGCACATACAATACGGCCCGTTGCTTCTCGTGGATTTTCATAACCCTGCTGTGCAAAAACAGGATAGGCATTTGAAATGGGTGCCTGAGTTATTATATATATGATGAGCGATAGGGAAATGGATCGAGTAATCTCTTTCTTTATCGACGAAAAGGTTTTTTTAGTTTGCATAGTCCAATCATTGATCCCGAAATTTTCTACAATAAAATTAGGTAGGTCGCTAGTAGAGTTCCCTATCTATAATTTTGATATTTACTGAAATAATTTTTCTGAAATATTGGAGAAATGCCTTTACTGGGTAGAAAGAATAGGTACAATTTTGAGTGTTTTGCTTATGTACAAAGTAACAAATATTATAATTGGGCCGTTCGATAATTTTTCAGTCATTCATTGAATGATAAATCACCACAAGTGAAGGAGATACACGATTTAAATAACGAAAGATCCAATATTTAAAAATTGTATCTAAAATGACTGGAAAAGTAGAAACAAGACCAGATATAATTTGATCATTATGAGCAAATCCAAAATCTTTGTAGACAGAGCCAATCATTAATTCCCAACCGTGGGGCGAATGGAATCCTATACATAAATCAGTTAATAAAAGAATAGAAAAAGCTTTTATTGTGTCGCTTAAGTTATATAGGAATTCTTGAACCCAAGAGTTAAGAATAACAAGTTCTTCATTACCTAGAATAGAATAACCACTTAGAATAACGAAACAGATTATATTTGTCGAGAAGTGTAAAATTGTATGGATACGATCCTCATTGTGCATCTTGATCAATTGGGTCGTTTCTTTGTAGATTTCGACACGAAGCTTTTGAAAATGCGTTTCTGGGTATTCCTTTATCATTTCCTCCAAACGAAGAAGTTCCTCTAAGTCTATGAATTTTTTTAGAATACTCTTTTCTTGAATATCATTCAAAAAAAATTCGGATTGCCCCATATCCCACCAATTAGTAATCCAAGATTCCAGACTTTTTTTAAATGAGAGAGAAATCCACCAAGGCAAAAACACTATAAATGCAAGATATAGAAGGGAAATTAATACTTTCTTTTTTGCCATTTTTTGTCTGTGAATTTTTGAAGTTTTAATGAACTCACCCCATGCGTCGACTTTATATGATACTAATATTTCTATCAAGCATAAGTTATATCCCAAGTCATCGAGCCCATTAATCTATTAATCTATTTCGAAATTTTTATTTGTGATGCAGTAGAGTGGTTAGGTTAGTTCTTGAATATAGAAAGAATACAGAAATAGAATAAAAAAGAGCTCCCTTTAAATTCAAAATTAATATTAGTTGGATTTGGAGATGAAAGAACTGCCGTTTTATTAAATAAAATATGAAATATTTCTAAAAAAAAATGATAGACACAAAAATTTTCGTTTTAGGGTTGCTTTGTCTAGGTTTACTTTGGCTCGAATAGGCACTCAGAACAAATTTCCGTTACGTTAAGTTATGGTATAGAATAGAAAAAAAGAGGGTTCTTGAGTTTTTTCCCTCTTGCAAAGGATTCCGTTTTCGGTTACTTTTTCAAAATACTTCAATTGGTACGCGCAAGAAATAGGCCAATTCAGCAGCTTTTTGTTCAATTTCTTGTGGAGTCAAATTCTCGTCAGTCCGCGTCAAGGGGACGGCCCCCTGGCCTCTGATTTCCATATAAAGGACCCGACGAGCAAAAAGACCTTCTTTATTTTCTATTCTAATGGACTGAATATCTTTCATAAGGAATCGCAGGAATATGCGACGGTTTTTTCCAGGAAATCCCCAACGAAAAATACACACTATGCCCTCTTTTATATCGAATCGATCATAACCACTACCTACATTCCACAAAATTGTGCACCACAAGTAGGAGCTAATAAAGAGACCCGCGATCCCATAGAAAGACATCACGATCCCCTGTGGAAAAAAATTTATTTGCTGAGACGGAAATAAAGATATAAAATTCCTACCAAAATAACTGGAGGTTCCAACCAATACAAACCCTAATGAACCTAAAAAAAGAATGAGGGCCCAACCGAAATTACTTATTTTTCGAGATCCCGCTATAAGTTCTATCCATATACGTTCTGATCGCCAACTCATACTCTCACTAGACCTGATTGCATTTTATTGGAATTGGAAGAATAACAAAAATAAATTTTATTTTACTTTTTTTGTTTCCGAAGTAACTCTCATCAACCAGCATTACTATGATGTGAACCTTTTATTTTAGAAAAATTCATCGAATTACTTAGCTCCAAACTAAAACAATAACATCTCTTTCATACGATTTCCTGTAGATATCCACATATAGATATATTGACTTTACATTTCCGAAATTCTTCTCGCTACGGATCCGCTTGAAAATTGTTATAATCCATTTACCCTTATATCATGTTTACGCATACATAAGAGCTTATGCTCGAAAGAAGCCACATGTTATACCCTATTCTACTAAATAGATAGGGGTATTATGATCAAAGTAAGCTTTGAAAAAGAAAAATGGATAAGAGTTGTCCCTGATAGTATCTAAAAAATCTTGTTTTTTTGAACATGAAGAGATAAAGAAACCATTGCAATTGCCGGAAATACTAAGCCCACTAAAGGCACAAAAATAGAGGGAAAGTTGTTGAGAGTTATCATTGAGTGGGTACCTCGATTTAATATTTGTACCTGTTATTTTTATTTATTGTTTTATATTAATATTTTGATTTTAATCTTATATTGTTAAAAAGATATTTTAAAATTCATATATAATAATTCTATTTATATATTATACTAATATTATAGTAAGTATACCTAAGTGAGTATATACCTAAATAAGGAATATATAAGTATATGTTTTATTTTTATTGAATTTTTTTTATAAGTATTTATTAAAAAAAATTCAATAAAAATGAATTAAGACTATACTCTACAGCTCTATTTAATATAAGTTTGATCCAAAGGAAAGAAAGCATGTAGTCGAAATAATTCACTCAGAACGTCCTTTAAAGGATTACGTGGTACGATTGGATCGAATAAGCCCTTATGGAATAAATATTCAGCCACTTGTGAATCCTCGGGTACTGTCTTATTCAATGTTTGTTCAATTACTCTTTTACCTGCAAATGCAATGTAAGCGTTGGGTTCAGCAATAATGATATCTCCCAACATACCAAAACTAGCCGTCACCCCACCTGTGGTAGGGGATGTAAGAACTGCGACATAAAATAACTTTTTATTTGATTGATAATCATATAAAGCGGAAGATATTTTAGCCATTTGCATTAAACTCAAACTTCCTTCTTGCATGCGGGCTCCTCCAGAAGCACACACTAGAATAAGAGGTAAAAGTTTATTGGTAGCATACTCAGCCAAACGTGTGATTTTTTCACCTACTACGGATCCCATACTACCCCCCATAAACTGAAAATCCATAACCCCAATTGCTACGGGAATGCCATTTAATTGACCTGTGCCTGTTTGAACAGCCTCAGTTAATCCTGTATTTTTTTGATAAGAATCAATACGATCTTTATAAGGTTCCTCTTCCGAATGAAATTCAATGGGATCCAGAGAGACCATGTCTTCATTCATAGGATCCCAAGTACCCGGATCAATCGAAAGTTCGATTCTATCGAAACTACTCATTTTCAAATGACATCCACACTGTTCACAAATATTCATTTTGGATTTTAAAAATTTCTTATAATTTAATCCATAACAATTTTCACATTGAATCCACAAATGCCTGTATTTTTGAGTTACATTTAAATTATTAGATCTTATAGTTAAATCACTACCATCTTTGCTAGTTTTGATACTGGAACTCCCGCTTTTACTACTATTTCTGCTTTCGCCACAAATGTAACTATAAATGTAACAATCACTGTAATTGTCACTATTGCTTAAAATATAACTATCAATACAAATTTGAGACCGAAGATAACTGTCAATGCAACTAGTAATGTGATTATTCCAACTATAATTAGAATTAGTATCATACATGTAACAGTCGTGGCGATTATCATCACTTTTAGTTGCATTATTCATATAACTCGAAGTCTGATAACTATAAAACGAACTTTTTAGTTCACTTAGAAAAGAATGATCGGTGTCAATCTCAAAATTTTTATTTTCAATATCAAAATATATGGAATAACCGTCCCTATTACTATCCATAACGAAAAAAGTCTCATCCGATATTAAATTCCGAATGGATCCGCCGGCGACTAAACGATCAACATTACTGTAATTAGACTTGTCACTACAATTAGACACGTCTTTATCCATATCATCTATAATTGGATCTTCACTTACACCGGTATTTTCAATATTTTCAAAAGGACCAAA